ATTTATAGCCCCAATTTTTTTTTGTATTTACAAAAATTGGGACCGTTTATTATTTGTTTAATGTTGTGTTATTGGTTCTTATTATTATTTAATGTTTGGCTATTTTTGGTCGGGGTTGATTATTAGGATTTGTTTAATTATGGGGGCTTGTTTACGGGTTTAATTTGTTTTATAGTAGGTATGTCCCTTTTTTGCCAGAAAGGGGTGAGTTTAAGATTTTATTTAGTCTAGATTCATAGATTATGATTGTCCGGTTATATTTTGTTTATTCCGGATGTCCCCCGCATGTATTCCTGCGATTGTACAGGGTGGTACGATACTTTTTTTGTTAATACTATTATTTTGGTACATAGGTCTTGCTTTTTTGCCAGAAAGGGGTGAGTTTAAGATTTTATTTAGTCTAGATTCATAGATTATGATTGTCCGGTTATATTTTGTTTATTCCGGATGTCCTCCGCATGTATTCCTGCGATTGTACAGGGTGGTACGATACTTTTTTTGTTAATACTATTATTTTGGTACATAGGTCTTGCTTTTTTGCCAGAAAGGGGTGAAGTTTAAGATTTTATTTAGTCTAGATTCATAGATTAYGATTGTCCSGKTATATTTTGTTWWTYCCGGATGTCCCCCGCATGTATTCCTGCGATTGTACAGGGTGGTACGATATTTTGGTCCTCTTTATCAGAAAGGGGTGAGTTTAAGATTTTATTTAGTCTAGATTCATAGATTATGATTGTCCGGTTATATTTTGTTTATTCCGGATGTCCCCCGCATGTATTCCTGCGATTGTACAGGGTGGTACGATATTTTGGTCCTCTTTATCAGAAAGGGGTGAGTTTAAGATTTTATTTAGTCTAGATTCATAGATTATGATTGTCCGGTTATATTTTGTTTATTCCGGATGTCCCCCGCATGTATTCCTGCGATTGTACAGGGTGGTACGATATTTTGGTCCTCTTTATCAGAAAGGGGTGAGTTTAAGATTTTATTTAGTCTAGATTCATAGATTATGATTGTCCGGTTATATTTTGTTTATTCCGGATGTCCTCCGCATGTATTCCTGCGATTGTACAGGGTGGTACGATATTTTGGTCCTCTTTATCAGAAAGGGGTGAGTTTAAGATTTTATTTAGTCTAGATTCATAGATTATGATTGTCCGGTTATATTTTGTTTATTCCGGATGTCCCCCGCATGTATTCCTGCGATTGTACAGGGTGGTACGATATTTTGGTCCTCTTTATCAGAAAGGGGTGAGTTTAAGATTTTATTTAGTCTAGATTCATAGATTATGATTGTCCGGTTATATTTTGTTTAGTAGGAAAATTGGAGTTGTAGGTACTGGAGTACATTAGTTTTTAATATAGGAATTAAGATTGGTAGTGTTTATTTTGTAATATTTTGATTATTTTGCGGGAAAACTTGAATTATAAGTACCGGAGTACATAAGTTTTGAGTATGAGAAAAAAGAAATCTACTGAAAATGCCCGTTTTTTGTAATATTATGATTTGATGATCGAATTTTGATTGTTTTGATAGGAAAATCTGAATTATAAGTACCGGAGTAGATGAATTTTTTATATAATAAAGTATTATATTATGATTTTTAGTCATAAGTTATTAGTTAATTACTAATATACTTTAAGGTTTAAATAAGCTTTTAACTTATTATATATAATAAATTTATATTATAAATATAGATTTATATGTAACAGAACCCCCCCCCCCCCAATCCTATCCGGGTATGAGACYATCTAAGGGAGACATGGTAGAATGCAGTATATGGAACATATGGGAGAGAGCGGAGTGTATGGGAGAGGATCCAGGTATAGGTATGTAAATATTTTCCTACCGGGGAATCTTAGGGATAGATGATTATGGTGTACGTATATTTTACGGGCAAAGCCAGACGTCATTTCTACGTTGAGTAGAAATGAGGGAATGACATCTGAACGTTAATTCTAACTATATCGAGAATGGTAGTTGTATTATATGAGATACGGCAACTAGATTTATATAGGTAATGGTTTAACTATACAAAATATTTAATAATATGTTAATATCTAATATAACTATTTCATGGTAAAAAATCTTGAGAGTCGCCGCTTCCGGGTGGGCACCTCAGGGGAGGCTATACGGAGGGGGGGATATATTGATAATGTACCGGTAATGTTGATTCTTTCATCAAAGTTTGATTCTGGCTTATTAAATTTGCCTTTTTTTAATTGTACATGTATATTTTTGTGTGTTAGCCTTGTCTAAATGTTTATGATTTATATTCGCAGTTCTTTATTTTATATATTATATAATTATTGATTTAGTTAATTAAAGGAGCTCTGACTAATATTGTGCCAGCAGTCGCGGTTATACAATAGGAGCGAGTGAGTTTGTTTTGGTTTATATTTAATTTTAATTAATGTTGCTTAAGTTTTAAATTATTGGGGTGAAATCAATATTTCTTTTTAAGTAATTTTTATGATTAAATATGATGGTTCAAGGTGAGACTGGGATTAGAGACCCCATTATTATGAATAGTAAATTTTTAATCTTAGTATTAATAGTTATGATCTTTAAATTAAAAGAATTTGGCGGTAATTTAGTCTGTTCAGAGGAATCTGCCCTGTAATTGATAGTCCACGATAAATTTTACTTTACTTGGGCTTGTATATCGCTGTCATTGAATGTCTTATTAGGGGATTTTCGTTAATCATTATATGGAAGATGTCAGGTCAAGGTGCAGCTATGGTAAAGAAGAGGTGGATTACATTTAATGTATTTATGGATAAGTTTATGAAAATAGCTTTGAAATTGGATTTGAGAGTAACTTCTATTATAATATAGAATTGATTTAGCTCTAAATTATGCACATATCGCCCGTCACTCTCGTTATTTAAAATGAGATAAGTCGTAACAAAGTAGGCTTACTGGAARRGTGAGCCTGGTTTTATCAAATTATAACTTTTAGGAAGTATTATTATTTACATTAATAAGTTAGTTGTGCAATTCAACTTAATTTGATAATAGGTTCTTATTTTATTTATTAGTTTGTAGAATTTAATAGAAATAACTTAATTATTAGTATATTTTATAGAAATAATTTTTATTGTTATAGTTGATAGTACTGTGAAGGATTGATATGTTTTAGTTTATAAGTAGTTTTAATTTAATGTACCTTTTGTATCAGGGTTAATTAATTTATCATATTTATTGTGGATTTCCCGAAATTGAAAGGTCTATAATTTAAATGTTAGTTAATGTGTCAAAATTATTGATTATTTAATTATAGTAATGAAATGTTATTCGTTTTCAGATATCTGGTTTTCTTGGAATTAAATTTAATTTAGGATCTTTATATTATAAGGGATAATTTTATTTTTCTTATTTTTAAGTTCTAATATTTTCGGGGATAAGCTCGGAATTAATTATATAAGTAGGTATGGGTTATTGGAATTTAGTAGGCTTGAAATCAGCCATCAGTTATTTCGTTATAGAATACTTTCTAATTGTATTTATTTAATTTTCTTTATTTTTTTACTTGAATGATTTAATTAATTGGGATTTTAATGTTATAATGATTAAATTAGTATTTTATTTAATTAAATTATAGGAACTCGGCAAATTTAGTGTTCGCCTGTTTAACAAAAACATGTCCTTTTGTTWATTTATTTAAGGTCTGACCTGCCCAATGAGGAATTCAATGGCCGCAGTATTTTAACTGTGCTAAGGTAGCATAATCATTTGTCTTTTAATTGAGGGCTGGAATGAAAGGTTGGACGAGATATTAGCTTTCTTTAGTTTAATTTTAAGAATTTAATTTTTGAGTTAAAAAGCTTAAATTTATTTGTTGGACGAGAAGACCCTATAGATCTTTATAATTTTATATTTTGATAATTTAGTGATTTTATTTATTGTAAGTAGAGGAATTATTTTGTTGGGGTGACTGTAGAATTTTATTAACTTCTATTATTTTTATTTCATTGATTGATGTTTTTTTGATCCATATATTTATGATTAAAAGATTAAGTTACCTTAGGGATAACAGCGTAATTTTTTCGGAGAGTTCATATTGATGAAGGAGTTTGCGACCTCGATGTTGGATTAAAATAAGTTATGGGTGCAGAAGCCCATATACTAGGTCTGTTCGACCTTTAAATTTTTACATGATCTGAGTTCAGACCGGCGTAAGCCAGGTCAGTTTCTATCCTCAATTTATATATATATTTTAGTACGAAAGGACCGGGTGTATAAAATAGTTTTTTGTTATTTGATTAATATTACTATTTTGGCAGATTAGTGCGGTAAATTTAGAATTTACTTATGTAGGTTGTTCTACAGATAGTAGTGTTTTTAGTTTCTTATATTCTTACTTTAATTTGTGTTTTGGTGGCTGTAGCGTTTACTACTTTAATGGAGCGTAGGGTGTTAAGTTATATTCAGTTACGGAAGGGCCCTAATAAAGTAGGGTTTATAGGTTTATTGCAGCCTTTTTCTGATGGTATTAAGCTTTTTTTTAAGGAGCAAACTTATCCTTATTTTTCTAATTTTATTATTTATTATTTTTCTCCTGTGTTCATGTTAATATTGTCTTTTTCTTTATGGGTTCTTTTTCCTTATTTAGTTAATGTTTATAATTTTAGTTTTGGGGTTTTATTTTTTTTATGTTGTACAGGTATAGGTGTATATGGGGTTTTGTTATCTGGTTGAAGATCTAATTCTAATTATGCTCTTTTGGGGGGGATTCGATCTGTTGCTCAGACTATTTCTTATGAAGTAAGAATGGCGTTAATTTTAATCTGTGTTTTGGTATTTATTTTTAGTTTTAATTTTGTAGATTTTATGAAGTATCAAGAATATGTATGATTTGTTTTTTTTTCTTTTCCTTTGTTTTTTTGTTGATTTTCTTCTTGTTTAGCAGAAACTAATCGTTCTCCATTTGATTTTGCTGAGGGTGAATCAGAATTAGTTTCTGGTTTTAATGTTGAATATAGAAGAGGGGGCTTTGCTTTTATTTTTTTATCTGAGTATATGAATATTATTTTTATAAGACTTTTATGTTGTGTTATATTTTTAGGTTGTGATTTATATTCTATTTTTTTCTTTTTAAAGTTAACTTTTATAGTTTTTGCATTTATCTGGGTTCGAGGTACTCTTCCCCGTTATCGATATGATAAGTTGATGTATTTAACTTGAAAGATGTTTCTTCCTTTATCTTTGAATTATTTGATTTTCTTTGCAGGAGTAATTTTAATAATTGTATAATCTTAGTATTCTTTTTAGTTTTTAGGTGAAGGGGCTATAATCTCTTTTATAATCTTAGCATTCTTTTTAGTGAATTAAAATTAATTAAGGGATGTTTTATTTGATATCTTAATTCTTTAAGAATTGAATATTGTTTTAAGCGAACTAATGATTATTTTAGGTGAAGGGGCTATAATCTCTTTTATAATCTTAGCATTCTTTTTAGTGAATTAAAATTAATTAAGGGATGTTTTATTTGATATCTTAATTCTTTAAGAATTGAATATTGTTTTAAGCGAACTAATGATTATTTTAGGTGAAGGGGCTAATAAAGTTAATAAAGGAATTAAGCCTTTTTCTTATATTTTCAAAATATAAGCTTTCTTTAAGCTAATTAACTAGACAATTTTATCTCAAAATTTTAATAAGACAGGATTAATAATAAAATAAGAAAAGTAAAGAATTGTTAGGACTTGGCCTGTAAGGATGTAAGGTTCTTCAGCAGGACGGGCACCAATTCAGGTTAATAAAATTAAGATGGTTGCAAGTGTTCAGAATAAAATTTGTCTGATTGGGTAAAAGGTGAGTCCTTGGAATTTACTTTTATTAGTAATTGGGAGAATTAGGATAATGGCAATTGATGAGACCATTGCGATAACTCCTCCTAATTTATTAGGAATAGATCGTAGAATTGCATATGCAAATAGGAAATATCATTCTGGTTGAATATGTACTGGTGTAACTAGTGGGTTTGCAGGGATAAAGTTTTCTGGGTCTATTAAAATTGGAGCTTCTCATAGACTGAGGAGGATGAAGAATATTAAGGTTAGGGATACTCCTATTAGGTCCTTAATAGAGAAATATGGATGGAATGGGATTTTATCAAAGTTTCTGTTTAATCCTAATGGATTTCTGGATCCTGTTTGATGTAAAAATAGGAGGTGGATTATTACCATGGCTGCAATAATAAAGGGTAGGAGAAAGTGAAGGGCAAAAAATCGGGTTAAGGTGGCATTATCTACAGAAAATCCTCCTCATAATCATTTAACTAAATCGTTTCCTAAGTAAGGGATAGCGGATATTAGATTGGTAATAACAGTAGCTCCTCATAAGGATATTTGTCCTCAGGGAAGAACATATCCTAGGAATGCAGCCCCCATAGTAATAAATAAGATAATAACTCCTACTGCTCATGTTATGAATAACTTGTAAGATCCATAATAAATACCACGTCCAATATGGAGATATAAACAAATAAAAAATAATGAAGCTCCATTTGCATGTAGTCTTCGGAGAAGTCAGCCATAGTTGACATCTCGGCAAATATGGACAACTCTTCTAAATGCAAGTTCAATTCTTCCTGTGTAGTGTATAGCTAAAAAAATTCCTGTAATGATTTGGATTATTAGGCATATTCTTAATAAAGAACCAAAATTTCATCATAAAGAAATTCTAGATGGGGCAGGTAGGTCAATTAGTGAGTTATTAATAATCTTAAAGAGAGGATGGGTCTTACGTATTGATTTATTCATTAGTTCTTTATCCGCAAAGGTCCTTCATAAATATTTGCTACGTAAGTCACAGCAATTATAGTTAAGAATAGGTATGATACGAGAAGTATAGTGATTGATATGTTGTTTAAATTAAACAATTTGTTTAGTCTGATCAGTTGCTCGGCCCCGAGGGTGTGCTTCTTTATTGTGGAGCATATTCTTTTAGTTTCCAATTGTTCCACAAGAAAGAAGAAGATAACGGACGAGATGGTCAGTGGCAGGATATATAGGATTATGGATCAGGTTGTGTGAAATTTTTCGTTTGAGGCCACTCTTGCTATATAAATAAATAATACTAGTATTCCTCTTAGTATTGAAATTACTAGAATGTATCTGAATCAGAATATGTTAATTATTATGCCTGTTATTATTGCTACTATAATGGTTTGGATAATTAGTGTTAGTCCTATTCTAAGTGGATGTTTGGTTAATAAAAAGGTAATTCTGGCGGTTATTGAAAGTATGGATATTGTTATCATTATCAGTAGATAGTTTATTAAAATATTAATTTTGGAGATTAATGATGAGGGTTAAAATTCCTTTCTGCTGAAGTTTTAAAGATTATTTCTATCTATGATTTACAAGATCATTATTTTTGTTTAAACTATTAAAACTTATGAATTTGTTTTATTATTTGGCTCTTTTTTCTATAATTCTTTCAGGTTTGATTGTTTTTTGTTCTTTACGTAAGCATTTATTGTTGACTTTGTTGAGATTGGAGTTTTTGGTTTTAGCTCTTTATTTTTTGTTTTTTTCTTTTTTAGTTATATTTAATTTGTCTTATTATTTTATTTTGGTTTTTTTAACTTTCTCAGTTTGTGAGGGTGCAATGGGTTTGGGTGTTCTTGTGAGAATAATTCGTTGTCATGGTAATGACAATATTTCTGGTCTTTCTATTTTAGGATGATAAGAATATTATTATATTTGTTTTTTTTGATCCCTTTTTCTTTGTTTAATTTGTGGTGATTTATGGTTTTATATTTGATGGCTGGTGTCTTTTATTATTTAAATACTTTTTGGTTTTTTAATTATTATTCTATGGTTAGATATTCTTTCGGGGGCGATGTTTTGTCTATATGTATAATTTTTTTGAGTTTTTGGATTGTAGCTTTAATGGTTGTGGCTAGTTATAGTGTTTATAAATTTAGTAATTATAGAGGTGAGTTTATTGCTGTGAATGTCTTTTTGTTAGTTTTTTTAGTTCTTTCTTTTTCTACCTCTAATTTGTTTTTATTTTATTTATTTTTTGAGTCTTCTTTAATTCCTACTTTATTTTTAATTTTTGGTTGGGGCTATCAGCCTGAGCGATTGAGAGCTGGGTTTTATTTGCTTTTTTATACTTTGTTTGCTTCTTTACCTCTTTTGTTAGGTATTTTTTATATTGCACGTACTTCTAGAGGAGTGTTTTATTTTTTGATTACGGTTGATTGTAATTTTTATTTGTTTATTTCTATGATTTTGGCTTTTTTAGTTAGGATACCTATGATTTTTGTTCATTTTTGACTTCCAAGGGCTCATGTTGAGGCGCCTATTGCTGGTTCAATGATTTTGGCTGGTGTTCTTTTAAAGTTGGGGGGTTATGGCCTTATACGTGTTTCTAATTTTGTTTGTGATTATTTGTTTAAGTTTGGCTATGTTTTTATTGGTTTGAGACTTTATGGTGCTTTTTTAGTTGGGCTTTTATGTTTGTATCAGGTTGATATTAAATCATTGATTGCTTATTCTTCTGTTGCTCATATAGGTTTGGTTTTATGTGGTATTTTTTCTATGAATTCTTGGGGTTTATGGGGTTCTTTAGTATTAATAATTGGTCATGGTTTGTGTTCTTCTGGTCTTTTTTGTTTAGCTAATATTATTTATGAGCGTGTTCTTAGTCGAAGACTTGTTATTAATAAGGGTCTTATTGTTTTTATGCCTTCTCTTTCTTTATTTTGATTTATTTTGAGATCTAATAATATGGCTTCTCCGCCTTCTTTAAATTTATTGGGTGAGGTAATGCTTATTAATGGTATTATGAGATGAAGATCTTTAAGTCTTATTTTTTTGGGGTTTTCTTCTTTTTTAAGATGTTGTTATAGAATTTATCTTTATTCTTATGTTCAGCATGGTTTTATTTATAGAGGTTTGACTAAGTTTAGTTTTAATTCTTTGCGGGAATATTTCTTGATTTTTTGTCATTTAGTTCCTTTAAATTTTATTATTTTAAGGGGGGATATTTTTGTTCTTTGATTTTAAATACTTGGGTAGTTTAATTTAGGATGATAATTTGTGGAGTTATAGGTATCGCATAGATCTCAGGTTGTGTTAAATAAATGGTCTGTTTATCTTTTAGGGTCTTTAATTTTGTTTTTGACTGGTATATTGTTTTTTATAATTGGTTCTTTATATTTGATTTGGGATTATGTTGTATTTATAGATTGGGAGATTTTATCTTTGAATAGTTGTGTTGTTACTATGACTTTATTATTTGATTGAATGTCTTTGGTTTTTGTGGGCTGTGTATTTATTATTTCTTCTATAGTTATTTATTATAGAGAGAGATATATGGGTTCTGATTTTGATCGAATTCGATTTTATTTTTTAGTGATTTTATTTGTTATGTCTATAATAATGATGATTGTTAGTCCTAACTTGATGAGAATTCTTATTGGTTGGGATGGTTTAGGTCTTGTGTCTTATTGTTTAGTAATTTATTTTCAGAACTATAAGTCTTATTCTGCAGGAATATTGACTATTTTGACTAATCGAGTTGGTGATGTTGCTATTTTGTTATCTATTGCCTGGATATTGAATTATGGTAGATGGCATTATATTTATTATATAGGGATATGGGATTTTATAGAGTTTTATCTTGTTTCTTTAATTATTTTGGCTGGGTTTACTAGGAGAGCTCAGATTCCGTTTTCTTCCTGATTACCTGCAGCAATAGCTGCTCCTACTCCTGTTTCTTCTCTTGTTCATTCTTCTACTTTGGTTACTGCGGGTGTTTATTTGTTAATTCGATTTTCTGATTTAATTTTAAATTTGAATTGTTCTTTGGTTTTAACGTTGTCTATAATAACTATGTTTATAGCTGGTTTGGGTGCTAATTTTGAGTTTGACTTAAGGAAAATTATTGCTCTTTCTACTTTAAGACAATTGGGTTTAATAATGTCCATTTTGTTTATTGGTTATCCTGTTTTAGCTTTTTTGCATTTATTGACTCATGCTTTTTTTAAGGCTTTACTTTTTTTGTGTGCAGGTCTTATGATTCATTGTATAAGAGATTCCCAAGATATTCGTCATATGGGATTGATGGTTAATCATTTGCCTTTTACTTGTACTTGTTTTTGTATTTCTAATATGTCATTGTGTGGAATGCCTTTTATATCTGGATTTTATTCTAAGGACATTATTTTAGAAATAATGATAGTTTCAGGTTATAATTTTTTTGTTTTTATAATTTTTTTTCTTTCTATTGGTTTGACTGTTTCTTATACTTTTCGTGTTATTTATTATACATTGTTTTATCATATTAATGTTTATAGTTGTCAAAGTTATACAGAAGATGGCATTATGATAAAGTCTATAATTGTTCTTTCTGTTTTAGCTATTTTTGGTGGTAGAATATTGAGTTGGATGGTTTTTTCTGTTCCTTTTTTAGTTGTTTTGCCTTTGTTTTTGAAGTTAATGCCTTTAACTTTTATTTTTTTAGGGGGTTGATTAGGTTATGAGCTTTCTGTTCCTTTTTTAGGTGGGGGCTTACTTTCTGAGCGTTTTTATTTTGTTTCTTTTTTTAGTGGTTCAATATGGTTTATACCTTATTTTAGAACTTCTATGATTTATGGTAAGTCTTTTTATGTGTCTAGGGGATATTTAGAAGTTATGGATGGAGGTTGGGGGGAATATTTGGTTTCAAATTCTTTTTTGTTTTTAAGTTCTTTAATTAGAAGGATGATGAATTATTATCAGTTTAATAATGTGAGGATTTTTATGATGGTTTTTATTTTAATTGTTATTTTTTCTTTGATTTAACTCAGATAGCTTAATTTAAAGCAAAGTATTGAAGATACTAGTATAAGAAAAATCTTTTTGAGTAATTTATAGGAGAGTATCCCTTTTTTCATTGAAAATGAAATGTTTTAATTTAAACTATATAAATAAGAGAAAAACGGAATTAAACCGCTTTAAAAGATAGTTAGCAGCTTCTTTTAGGATCTTCATTCTCTTTTAATTGGATTATTAATCATTTTTTTCATTAACAATGAAAGGCCTCTTTTTGGCTTCAATTAATTAAGTAAGGAGAGCTTTCTCTGATTTTTAGGTCGAAACTAATTGTAATTATTACTTCACTACTTTTTGTGAGGAAGACTTGTAAGTAAGTACTTTCTAATTGCAAATTAGATGTTATTTTTAACTACATCCCCTAGTTTGCCCAATCTAGTACCCCATTATTTCATTCATGGTATAGTCCGGCAAGTAAAATTGTAATGAATACTGTTACAGTAGTAAATCAAGTTATTAGAGATCTAGTTTTTAAAGTGATAATTATTGGTAGGATAATTACGATTTCAATGTCGAAGATTAAGAATAGTACAGCAATTAGAAAGAATTGGATAGAAAATGGCATACGGGATGATCTTTTAGGGTCGAATCCACATTCAAATGGTGATATTTTTTCTCGGTCTAGGATGGTTTTTTTAGAAATGATTGTACATGTGATAATTAAGATTATTGAAATTATTAGGGCCAATATTACTGATATAATGATTTTTGATATTATTCCTTTTAAATAATAAACCTTTTAATTGGAAGTTAAATATACTTTTTATACTAAAGGAATTAACTACCTCATCAGTAAATTGAGATATAGAGGAATAATCAAACTACGTCAACAAAATGTCAGTATCATGCAGCTGCTTCAAATCCAAAGTGGTGCTTTCTGCTGAAGTGGCATATAATATGTCGTATTAGGCATACGGCAAGAAATGTAGTTCCAATAATTACGTGGATTCCGTGGAATCCCGTTGCTATAAAGAAGCAGGACCCATAAATAGAATCTCTAATAGTGAATCTAGATTCATAATATTCGAATCCTTGTAGAATAGTAAAGTATAAGCCTAGAATTACTGTGATAAATAGGGCTTGAGTTGCTTGGGAATGATTTCTTTCTATTAGGCTGTGATGGGCTCATGTTACTGTGATTCCTGAGCATAATAGAATTATAGTATTTAATATAGGGATTTGTATTGGGTCGAATGTAAGAATTCCTTTTGGGGGCCAGGTTATTCCAATTTCAATGGTTGGGGAAAGGCTTCTATGGAAGAATGCTCAAAAGAATGAGATGAAAAAGAATACTTCTGAAATAATAAAGAGAATTATTCCTAACTTTAATCCGTTAGTTACTGCTAATGTATGCTTTCCTTGGTATGTTCCTTCTCGGGTGATATCTCGTCATCATTGAATTATTGTAAGTACAGTAATTAGAACTCCTAGGAGGTATAATCTTATGTCATTTTTATGGAATCATATAATTATTCCTGAAGTTAAAGTTATGGCTCCAATTGATCCTGTTAGGGGCCAGGGTCTATAATCGACTAAATGATATGGGTGGTTATGTGAACTCATAAACTACTTCGCTAGTATAAAGTACTCTTAAGGTGGAGAAGACATAAGCTTGAATAAATGCCACTGCTGCTTCAAAGAGGAATAAAATAATATGACAGATTATAATTATTGGGATTATTTGAGATGTTGCTCTAACAATGTTTTCTCCTAGTAAAGATATTAGTATATGTCCTGCAATTATATTAGCGGTTAGACGGACTGCTAGTGATGTAGGTCGAATTATGTTTCTAATGGTTTCAATGCAAACTATAAAGGGTATAAGAACGGAGGGTCTTCCTTCGGGAACTAGATGGGCGAGTATGTGTTGAGTGTGATTGAATCATCCGAAGATTATAATGGATAATCAGAGCGGTAATGCTAGGGTGATTGTATAGATCAGGTGACTTGATCTGGTAAATACGTAAGGGATTAATCCCATGAAGTTGTTACATAAGATGAAGGTGAATAAGGCAATGAATAGAATAGATGCTCTCGATCCTCTAGGTCCTAGAAGTGTTTTGAATTCTGAGTGGAGCTTAAAATTAATTGTTTTGAATAGTGAATCATATCGTGAGGGAAGTAGTCAGTAAGTTGAAGGAATAATTAAGAATCCTAAGAATGTTCTTAGTCAGTTAAGTGAAAGGTTTATTGAGGTTGCTGGATCAAAGGTTGAGAATAGGTCTGTTATCATTTTCAGTTAATTTTTAATTGAGTAATTTTATCTTTTTTATTAATGTGAGGTATGAAGTATGTATGATAATATAATAAGAAGCATATGATTATAAATGATAATATAAATACAAAGTATAAGGTTGTTCATCATGCAGGTGCTATTTGAGGTATTAAGAAATATTAAAGTTAATATTTTTAGTCTGACAGTCTAATGTTTTATTTAAACTAATTTCTTCATTAAGGGTAAGTGTTAGTTACCATATACTGGTTTAAGAGACCATTACTTACTTTCAGTCACTTAATGAATTATTTTTAAGTCAATTAATGAATTGATTTATAGAAACTCTTTCTACAACGATAGGTATAAATCTATGGTTTGCTCCACAAATTTCTGAGCATTGTCCAAATAGTAGGCCAGGCCGGTTGATTAAGATACTTCCTTGGTTAAGTCGTCCTGGTGTACCATCAATTTTAATTCCAAGTCTAGGGATTGTTCATGAATGGAGAACGTCTGCAGCTGTAACTAGAAGACGAATTTGTGTATTTATGGGTAATACGGCTCGGTTATCTACATCTAAGAGTCGGAAGTCTCTTATTTCTAATTCGTTAGTAGGCTTTATATATGAATCAAATTCTACATTATGGAAGTCTGAATATTCGTAACTTCAATATCATTGATGGCCAATAGATTTAATTGTTACTGCAGGATTATTTATCTCATCTATTAAGTATAGAATGTGTAATCTTGGTAGGGCAATAAAGATTAGTGTAAAGGCAGGTAGGATCGTTCAGATTAATTCAATTGTTTGTCCTTCCAGTAAATATCGATTAATTAACTTATTGTAGAGGACTGTTCCTATTATATATCCTACTAGAACAGTAATTATTGTAAGGATTATAAGAGTGTGGTCGTGGAAGAAGATAAGTTGTTCTATTAATGGGGAATTAGCGTCTTGAATTCCTAGGTTTCTTCATGTAGCTATTCTTAACGAAAGAAGGATCTTTATAAATGAAGCTTAAATTCATTGCATATAATTTCTGCCACATTAAGAGGCACAAATAATAGGAATTTCGGCGTATGAGTGTTCTGCAGGTGGGTATTTTTGGAACCATTCTACATTAGTGGATAGGCTTTCTGAGAAGATTACTTGTCGTTTAGAGGCCATACTTTCTCAGATAATAAATAAAAATAGAATAATTCCAATTAATGAAATAGTTCTTCCAATAGAAGAAATAATATTTCAGCATATAAATCTATCAGGGTAATCTGAGTATCGTCGAGGTATTCCTCTTAAACCTAGGAAGTGTTGAGGGAAGAAGGTTAAATTTACACCAACAAATATGATTAAGAATTGGATCTTAAGTCAAAGGGGATTTATAGTCAGGCCTGTAAATAATGGATATCATTGAATTACTCCTCCTATAATTGCGAATACGGCTCCTATTGAGAGTACATAGTGGAAGTGGGCTACAACGTAATATGTATCGTGAAGTACAATATCAATTCTCGAGTTTGCTAGAATGACTCCAGTAAGTCCTCCAATAGTGAATAGAAAAACAAACCCAAGAGCTCATAGAATTCTTGGTGAGAATAATATTATTCTTCCATGAAGGGTGGCTAATCATCTAAAGATTTTAATACCTGTGGGTACAGCAATGATTATAGTAGCTGAGGTAAAGTATGCACGTGTGTCTACGTCTATACCTACAGTAAATATGTGGTGTGCCCATACAATGAACCCTAATAAGCCAATGGCTAATATGGCATAAATTATTCCGAGTGCCCCAAAAGCTTCATTTTTTCCGGTCTCTATTGCGATAATATGTGAGATTAAGCCGAATCCTGGTAAAATAAGAATGTATACTTCAGGGTGTCCAAAGAATCAAAATAAATGTTGATAAAGAATCGGGTCTCCTCCTCCAGCTGGATCAAAGAATGAAGTGTTAAAGTTTCGGTCTGTTAAAAGTATTGTAATAGCTCCTGCAAGGACAGGGAGTCTTAGAAGTAATAAGAGGGCAGTAATACCTACTGATCAGACAAATAATGGAATTCGATCAGGTCGTATACCTGCGGGGCGTATATTAATAATGGTAGAGATAAAATTTACTGCTCCTAGAATTGATGAGACTCCGGCTAAGTGCAATGAGAAAATTGCTATATCTACTGATGCTCCTCTATGTGCGATATTTCTTGATAGGGGAGGGTAAACTGTTCATCCTGTTCCAGCTCCTCTTTCTACTAATCTTCTTACTAGAAGGAGGGTTAATGCTGGGGGTAGGAGTCAAAATCTTATATTATTTATTCGAGGGAATGCTATGTCTGGGGCACCAATTATTAAGGGTACAAGTCAGTTTCCAAAGCCTCCAATTATAATGGGTATAACTATAAAGAAAATTATGACGAAGGCATGGGCTGTTACAACTACATTATAAATTTGGTCGTCTCCAATAAATGATCCAGGTTGTCCTAACTCGATTCGAATAATTCATCTAAGGGATGTTCCTATTATTCCAGCTCAGGCCCCGAACAGAAAATACAGAGTTCCGATATCCTTGTGGTTTGTTGAGAAAAGTCATTTATTCATGGATAAAGTGGCTGAATTAATAGGCGGTAAATTGTAAATTTATTTATGGTTAAGAACCCTTTGTCAGGCTTTATAGTCAATATATGATATCAGACTGCAATTCTGAAGTAGTAGTCATACTAAAGCTTACATTAATACCTGTAATTTTAACTTTGAAGGTTAATAGTTTTTTTAACTTAAAGCTTTGGAGGCTAAAAGTTTAATATTGCAATTACGGGGAGAGAGATATTAATTGTAATTATTAATAAGGTTAGGTTTGGGTTTATTTTTAAATTTATATTTCATTTAATTGAAGTGGAGTAAATTAATAAGGTTGATCTAATTAATCGGAGGTAATAGAATAATGTAATTAGTGATGATATAATTATAATAAATATAATTGTGACTCTGTTAGATCTAATTATTGATTGAATAACTAGTCATTTAGGTAAAAATCCAATAAAAGGGGGAAGTCCTCCTAGGCTAAGAAATAAAATAATAATTAAAGATTTTTCTATGAAGGATGGTCTAGAGTTGATTACTTGATTGATAAAAAATGAGGAGTATGAATTAAATAGAGTTGTTATTATTAAAACAATGATAGAGTAAATTATTAAGTACTTTATTCAGAATTCATTATTGAATTTTATGCAAGCGATTATTCATCCCATATGATTAATAGATGAATATCCTAAAATCTTTCGGAGGGAAGTTTGATTTAATCCTCCAATAGCTCCGACGATTACTGTTAGAGTGATAACAATAGGTAAAATTGAGTTATTTACAATATATGATATGACGCATAGTGGTGCAATTTTTTGTCATGTTATCAAGATAGCGCAGCTTGTTCATGATATTTTTTCCAAGATTTCTGGAAATCAGAAATGGAATGGTGGGACCCCGAGTTTAATTATTATACTTAATAATAATGCTATATTAATAAACTCCTCTCCTATAATGGGAGAAATTATAATTGAAGAGTTTAATAACACAGAAATTAATATTAATATAGATCCCAGTCTTTGAATAAGAAAGTAAATTATACATCTCTCGGAAGATGATATGTTTTTAGATTTGTACAGGATAGGAATAAATGAAATTAAATTTATTTCAAGGCCTATTCATATTCCTAATCATGTTTCAGATCTAATAACAATACTTGTTCCTAATACTATAGTCGTTAAAAATAAGATTATTCTATTATTTAGGATTAAAAAGAAGAAGATTTTACTTCTATAATTAGGGTATGAACCTAATAGCTTTATTAGCTTATCTTTTTATATTTTGGTGTAGGACGCACAAAGAGTTTTGATTTCTTAGGATTTAGTTTAAATCTAAAAAATATAATAAGGGTAAATAAATACATTATCTATCCTATCAAGATAGCCCTTTTATCAGGCACCTTATT